GCTTATTTGATCCAATCGTACCACGTAATCCATTAAAAGGAATTTTGAGTGAATTATTTGAGCTACACACTTTCTTTCCTTTGCATGAAAATTCAAGTAGAAACATATAAGCCTTCATTTCTTAATTTAAGAATTAATTAACTGATTCCATTTATTCTACATTTTTTTATTGGTTTGGGGGCAACCAAGTAGTTATTTAGTCTAATTTAGTTTCTAGAAAGAAAAGTAAAAGTCTAAAGAGTGGTTTTTTCTTGGATAACATAAGATTGAATTGTACAAAGAATTAGGGGGATATTCAATTTTATCGATATTAAATTAATATTCTAATAGACTAGAAAAAATTTAGAATAAATAGACTCAAAATTAAGAATAAAAAAAAGTGGATTATCATACATCTATTTCATATAGAAATATGTATAAGCCCTCTTATTTACACTTTTTATTTCCATGGGATTTATTATATACTTACTAGAATAGATTAGATATTTGTATCTCTTTATATATTAGTATTTCTGCTACCTATTCGATTTCTTCCTTATTATATCTTAATATATATACATACTAGACTCTTCTCTTTTATATCTCCTTTTGTATATATTCAATACTCACTTAAGTATAATTATATATAATTATATATAATTATATATGAAGTATAAGATATCTTTATAACAATAACAGGTTATAAATGTTAATATAACAATAAATAACAGTTATAAATATTAAATCGAGGTACCCATTCTATGATAACTATCAGCAACTTACCCGCTATTTTTGTGCCTTTAGTGGGCTTAGTATTTCCGGCAATTGCTATGGTTTCTTTATCTTTTCATGTTCAAAAAAACAAGATTTTTTAGGTAGTATTAGGGGTTAATCTTATCTATTTTTTTAAAGACTTAGGTTTACTTGGATCATAACATAAATATCGATTTAGTAGACTATAGTATTTATAGTATTATAAAGGGTAGGTTCCTCCGAGCAGAAGCATAAACATCATATATAAGTAAATGACTCATAGCTTTTTGAAAATCGATTTGAAAAAAAAAAGGGTATAGGGAAAATTTATGAAGCGGAAAGTAAATCTATTTATATGTCTGTGGATATCTCTAAGAAATCATATATAGAAAAAAGGATATTCTTTTTTTGTTTAACTGTAAACAATTCATGAATTACTCCTAAAGCTTCCCATCATATTAGTGCTAGTTGATGAGGGTTACTTGGGAAACAAACAAATTCAAGTCAAATTTTGGGGTTATTTAACTCCCAATTACAGTACAATGGAACTAGATCTACTATAGTATGAGTTGTCGATCAGACCACATATGGATAGAACTTATAGCGGGGTCTCGAAAACCGGGTAATTTCTGCTGGGCCCTTATCCTTTTTTTAGGTGCATTAGGGTTTTTATTGGTTGGAACTTATAGTTATCTTGGTATGAATTTTATACCGTTATTCCCCTCTCAGCAAATAATTTTTTTTCCACAAGGAATCGTGATGTCTTTCTATGGAATTGCGGGTCTTTTTATTAGTTCATATTTGTGGTGCACAATTGTGTGGAATGTGGGTAGCGGTTATGATCGATTCGATAGAAAAGAAGGAATAGTGTGTATTTTTCGTTGGGGATTTCCTGGAAAGAATCGTCGGATCTTCCTGCAATTACTTGTGAAAGACATTCAATCCATCAGAATAGAAGTTAAAGAGGGTATTTTTTCTCGTCCCATACTTTATATCGAAATCCGAGGACGGGGGTCCATTCCCTTGACTCGTATTGATAAGAATTGGACTTTACGAGAAATTGAACAGAAAGCCGCTGAATTGGCTTATTTCTTGTGTGTACCAATTGAAGTCTTTTGAAAAAAAAAAAGTGAAAGCTTTTTTAAAAGAAAAAACCATAACTCAAGAATTCTCCTTTTCTTTTTTCTCTAGCAGAACTTAACTGAATTTTCTCTGATTAGAACAAAAGTACACGTAACAACCATAAAACGAAATGGTTTTTGTTCATAAATTATTTATGAATATTTAAATTCACTGAAATCTATTCAGTAACCAAAGAAGTAAGAAATTGAAAAACTAGATTCATCTCATATAGCACAATATTTCGGAATAAAGAATTTCTATTACTTATTCCTGTACTATGAGTCACCGGCGAGTTTTTTTTTTTAATGTTTTGATGTCTTGATAAAGGGGATGCTTGCGTCTCGACATTCGAATAATATTCATTAATTTGAATTTGAAATGGCTCTTTCGTGCATTCATCCAAAGCAGACAATTGCTTCGAATTTGACCAATTGATATATATTGAAAGAATTTTATATAGAATATTCAAATTTTTTTATTCATTTACGGATTCTTTATTAGGCTATTTTTGTATTTCTATATTGTATATTGTTTTTCTCTATTTTTTATAAATTCAAGGACCAACCACTGTACTGAATCACAAATAAAAAAAAGGATTATAGGCTTAAGACTTGGAATGGAATAGAACTGATACTTGATCGAAATATTAGTATCCTATAGAGTCGACGAATGATACGAGTTCATTTCAAACTTCACAAATGGCCAAAAAGAAAGCTTTTATTTCCCTTCTCTATCTTGCAGCTCTAGTATTTTTGCCTTGGTGGATCTCTCTCTCATTTCCATTTAACAAAAGTCTGAAATCTTGGGTTACTAATTGGTGGAATACTAGGCCCTCCGAAATTTTTTTGCACGATATTGAAGAAAAGGGGATTCTAAAAAAATTTATCGAATTAGGGGAATTATCCCTCTTCGATGAAATGTTAAAGGAATACCCGGACGGGAGTTTACAAAAGTTTCATGCCGTAGTTTACAAAGAAACTATCCAATTGATTAAGATGCACAATGAGAGTCGTATACATATGATTTTACATTTCTCAAGAAATATAATTTCTTTCCTTATTCTAAGTCTTTATTCTATTCTAGGTAATGAAGAACTTATTTTTCTTAACTCTTGTTTTCAAGAATTTCTATATAATTTGAGCGACACTCTAAAAGCTTTTTCTATTCTTTTATTAACCGATTTATGCATAGGATTTCATTCGCCCCATGGTTGGGAACTAACGATTGGCTCTATCTACAAAGATTTTGGATTTGATTATTATGATCAAATTATATCCGGTCTTGTTTCGACTTTTCCAGTCATTTTAGATACAATTTTAAAATATTTTATTTTTCGTTATTTAAATCGGGTATCTCCGTCACTTGTAGTGATTTATCATTCAATCAATGATTGAAAAATGATCGAACGAGCCAATTCCAATGTTTCTTACTTTGTACATCAGTATTGTACATTAAGTAAAAGAGTCAAAAACAGACTTATTCTTTCGAGCTACCTGAGGGATTCCTTCAATATTCCATCCAAATTATTTCAGTAAATAGCAGAATCATAGAAAAGGAACTGTACTGGTGACTTATCTAATTTTATTGTAGAAATTTTTGGGGATCAATGATTGGACCATGCAAACTAGAAATACCTTTTCTTGGAGAAAGGAAGAGATTATTCGATTCATTTACGTATCGCTCATCATATCTATAATAACTTGGACACCCATTTCAAAAGCATATCCTATTTTTGCACAGCAGAGTTATGAAAATCCACGAGAATCGACCGGCCGTATTGTATGTGCCAATTGCCATTTAGCGAACAAACCCGTGGATATCGAGGTTCCACAAGCGGTATTACCTGATACTGTATTTGAAGCAGTTATTCGAATTCCTTATGATTTGCAACTGAAACAAGTTCTTGCTAATGGTAAAAAGGGAGCCTTGAATGTGGGGGCTGTTCTTATTTTACCTGAGAATTTTGAATTAGCCCCCCCCGATCGTATTTCGCCCGAAATTAAAGAAAAGATGGGAAATCTGTCTTTTCAGAGTTATCGCCCCACTAAAAAAAATATTCTTGTGATAGGTCCTATTCCCGGTCAAAAATATAGTGAAATCACCTTTCCTATTCTTTCCCCGGACCCCGCGACTAAGAAAGACGTTCATTTCTTAAAATATCCCATATACGTAGGCGGAAACAGGGGAAGGGGTCAGATTTATCCCGACGGGAGTAAGAGTAACAATAATGTTTATAATGCTACATCGGCGGGTATAGTAAACAAAATCATACGAAAAGAAAAAGGGGGATACGAAATAACTATAGCGGATGCCTCGGATGGACGTCAAGTAGTTGATATTATCCCTCCGGGGCCGGAACTTCTTGTTTCCGAGGGTGAATCCATCAAAATGGATCAACCATTAACGAGTAATCCAAATGTGGGGGGATTTGGTCAGGGGGATGCGGAAATAGTCCTTCAAGATCCATTCCGCGTACAAGGCCTTTTGCTATTCTTGGCATCCATTATTTTGGCACAAATTTTTTTGGTTCTTAAAAAGAAACAGTTTGAGAAGGTTCAATTATCCGAAATGAATTTCTAGATCCGCATATTTATCAATACCAAGTTAGAAAACCAACCTCATTTTTTCTGGAAATTGTGTTATGTAATTCTGTATGATCAAAAAACTTATGAAAAGCCCTTAGCTTGTTTATATTGCCTTTCTATTATGTTTTGGCAATTACTTGTATCGCATTACTAGTCATAGTATTTGTTTTTAAATCAAACTCCACTCTATGTCACTATTGTCAGATTAAAATACCCTATATTGAATCAAATTAGACTAAAGTAGAAAATGAATGAGAGGACCAAGGTATTCTAAGAGTTATTTTTTTTATTTGGCTTCCGAGTCTTTGACAGAAGACTAAGAATTTTCCACACCCTTTTGTTGTGTCAAAATAATAATGAGTCTTCACCCTGTTTGTGAAAGATTTCTATTTGTAGTTTCATTTTGTTCGAGGTTTATCATAAACCCCTTTTAGGTTTATTCCATAAATTAAGTAGAAATGGTGGACAAACAAAAAATAATATGATTATTAAGAACTCAACGGAATCCCCCTCGAAGAAGACAAAGAAACAGGGATAGGTCTCGTTGAGTTCTTAATAATC